TATATATGATATGATATGATTTCTCGATTTCTCGGAAATTGTCCCTTCTTTTCTACTGGGTTTCGAATAGAAAAATTCTTTTTTTGTCGAGGGATATCTAATCTAGGTCAAATCCATTAACTGAATTGGTTTTTTCCTTTGTATTCTAAAAAAATTCCCTAAGTCATGACTCAAAAATTGTCTTATTACTCAAAAATAATAGAAATCAATTTTTTAAAGACCTATTCCATAAACAAATGATCGATCGCTTTTATTACTCTCGTTACCAGCAGATCCCCAGACATACTACTCTTCTTTTATCAAATAAGATTATTCTTTACTCTTGTTCGTGAAATAAAAAAAAACGTTTTCTATATTCTTCGAATTTGTATGTGTATGTATAAAAAACTACTAGAGGATCCTATTTTTACTTTCTATTTTACATTTCTTTTCTTGTCTTCTTTGTTCTATTTTTCTTTCATTCAGATCAGATTAAGAAAATTCCGACGTATACCCCTTAATTGCGTATCGAGGTAAGAAATTTAAATCTTTTTCTCTATTTATTTTTTTATCTATCTGTCATATTTTTTAATATTCTAGGGAATTTTATTAAAAATAATAGATTCTAAGTGAAAATTTCGTCCATTAATTGCCTTAAAAATCTCGTATGCATAGATATGAAAACCAAATGTATGTTTGATACTCGAAGTCATGATTTTATGGATTTGTCTATTATTTTGATAGACATATCTTCAAGAAATAATAGAAATCAAATTTGATCTTTTCTTGTATTCAAAAAAAGATATTTTTAAGTCAAATGACTTATATGTTGCAACTTAGAATAGAAAAAGCCCTTCCACTGGAGTAGAAATGGATTCCTAGGAACAATAAGATTTGATCCAAAAGATCAAGAGATTCTTCGAGAGTTAGAACCAAAAAGGAACTGTATTAAAAAGGTATTAAAAAGAAAAAAAGATCCACTCCATTGTTCGAATTTCATTTCTAGTCAATTTGAATATCAGAATAGTGGATATAGTTATGATTCAATAGGTTAGGTCCACTTACTTTTTTTTTTTAGAATCTTTCCCTTTTTTGATTAGAATAATCAAAAAGAGGAGTATCTGACAATTAAAGGAAATATCAAATTCTATTCTAAAAAAAGAAATATATAGAAAAGAATACCATTTTCTTTTCTAACTAGAATGAGTTTACGCGATTCGAATGATAACAATAACTTATATATAGTTTAAATTCTAAATTTGATTTTTTAATGAAATTCAACTATTTCTTAGTTTTTTTATTTTATTACAAACAGAAACTTCTTAGAAAATATCAAGAATTTTTCTATATATTCCTTTAAATAGGAAGAATACTGTTATCATTTTTTGATAAAAAAAGCCCCTTATTGGATTTGAACCAATGACTTACGCCTTACCATGGCGTTACTCTACCACTGAGTTAAAAGGGCGGCGTTTGAGTAAATTCCCGATCAGCCAATATCAGTTTAGTACATCTATTTGTTACTGCATATACTTATTATATATACTTATTATATATACGAAATATATATCAATCTGATTTAGATATATGTACATAGATCTATTTTTTGTACATAGCAACTGATTAACGAACAAAAAATTGGATTGACGAGTATAGTCAAAAAGAATTAATTCCTATTGGATTTGAGAAAGAGGAATTCAATTTTTCAAAACCGATTTGAATTGAAGTCATCTTCATGATAACACGAAATTAATTTCATTGATACACGGCCCCCTAATTCAAATATTTCCGAATCTTTGATAAATGGATTCTATCCTGTCCCTCAACTCAATTCTTATTTATCTTCATCCTTTTTTCCTCAATTTTCGGATTCATTCTCGTTTGTTTATTTCTCGACTGAGTGTGAAAGACAAATATACCCAATTGAATCTTCTTAAAACTGAATGAAAGAAATAAGGTGTTAATGACACCCTCCAGCAAATCAATTCTTCCCAGAAAGGATTCTATGTTTCTTTTGGTTTCTTTAGCATTACTTCGTTTTATTTTTGTTGAATTTTCATTTTAGATAGGTGCTTGGAATGAACAATTTAGAAATCTAAAGGATGAATCAAAAAATTGTAAGGAATTCTGAAAGATGGGAAGATCCTTCTGATCAAATCATATCATTCTATTGACAATTTCAAAAAACTGTTCATACTATGAACATAGTAGAATGGAAGTCGGGCAAGGATGCCCCCATCGTCTAGCGGTTTAGGACATCTCTCTTTCAAGGAGGCAACGGGGATTCAAATTCCCCTGGGGGTAGGGTACTACGAAAGGAAATGGATCAGGGATTATCAAGAAAGACTAAACGTGACTATTCCTGGGTCGATGCCCGAGCGGTTAATGGGGACGGACTGTAAATTCGTTGGCAATATGTCTACGCTGGTTCAAATCCAGCTCGGCCCAAAAATATTAATGGATCCACCATGAAATGATCTAACCCATTGGGTGTTCTCTTAAAATCACCGATGGGTTCGTATACAGAAGATTATAATCTCGAGTCCTATGTCTTTTTTCCATATTACTTACATCTTTTTTTCACAAATTTGGATTTTGCAAAATTCCTATCGGGATCTGTAAGTATAAAGTATAAGGAAAGGTTTCAAGTAAAAAAAAAAAAAAATAGTCTTTTTTTTTTCCTTGATTCATGAATTTTTTTCTCAAGTTGGCAATAACGAACGGATTGCGAGTCATCCGTGTCGATAAATTGCAGACCCATAAAAATAGGAATATAGATAGAAGTCCACCTCTTTTACAGGGATTTAAATCTCAAATCGAAAAACAAAGAGTTTGAATTCAATTGTAAGAATATGTATGTATACTATACGAGTTTTTCCCTGGGATTGTAGTTCAATTGGTCAGAGCACCGCCCTGTCAAGGCGGAAGCTGCGGGTTCGAGTCCCGTCAGTCCCGATGGATACAAATCCAAAAAATATCATTTGATTTCGTGTATGAAAGGGAATATAAAAATAAAAAAAAGAGAATTTCTAACAGGTATCCCCTTTTTTATTTTTTAGTTTAAGGGAAAGGTTCGGACAAAGAAAGAAAAATGACTTTTTGATTGCATCAGCAAGTCTTTTTCTTATTTGGTATGGATAAAACATCTTCCGATGTTATACTATTCAATTCTCGACCATGATTTATTGATTTGATAGCTCAGATATTGTTATTCGTGATATGGATCCGATTTGATATCATCGAGATCCAATTTATAACATTGAATTTAGTGACGAAAGATTTTTCATTTCTATGGGATTAAATCCCGAAGTATTTATTAGAAATTAAAGAGAAAGAAAACATATAGATTATGGAAGTAAATATTCTCGCATTTATAGCTACTGCACTCTTCATTCTAGTTCCTACTGCCTTTTTACTTATAATTTATGTAAAAACGGTAAGTCAAAGTGACTAAATTTTACTTAAACATGACTTCTTATTTCTTATCAATGCAATGATTGAAAAAAAAAATGAAAAAAAATTTTCTATTTCGGGTATTTTTTTTAAGAAAATGATCAGACCACAACCAGCAGAATTCTACTAAATCCATATAGTATAGTATAGTAGAAAGAAATCAAATCTATTTCTTTCTACTATATTAGAATTACAATAATTACAGTAGGGTAAAAATAGAATGTTTTACTTAAAAAAAAAATAGGTTTAATATGAATAGATGTATATCTATCTCTAAATATGGAATGTCAATTCCATGGCGTCCACATTTTTTCTTGATTTCATCTAAATTTATTCTATTTGTCTTGGTTCCAATCAATCTGAAATAATTAAAAAGCAAGGCAATTTTTATTTGTCTTATTTTCATTTTTAGATTTCAGATTCTTTTCAGAATCCCATTCCGGTAACTAATAAAGAAATAAAAAGAAAAAATCTTTTGAGTATTCCAAAATTGAAATGGATTAAATTGAATAGAAATATGAAAAAGAATTCGGTTTGGAATAGTAGTCTGTTTCCAATTATCTGTATTCCCGGGACATCAATATGGCAACAATTTGAATATTTGTTTGATTCAAATAGTTTTTTTTCAATATTATACATGGAATATACCACTGGAATACAATAGAATTTCTAAATCCAGATAGAATTACATTTCATTAATGAGTATTAAAAAAATAACTAAAATAGTTCAAAACTGGAACAAAACTGGAAAAAGCCAGCTATAAAACAATTGAGACAGTTTGATCCCTTAACTCAATTAGTATTACCTTTAGAGTCCACTTCTTCCCCATACTACAAGGGAAAGGGAAAATGTAAAAACTACCATTAAAGCAGCCCAAGCAAGACTTACTATATCCATGTAAATTTTGTCTCCTATCTATATCAATATGAAGAAATTTTTTTATTAATTCTTTTTTTATTGTTTACTAATTTTTATTGTATTATTTTTGTTTTTCTTTTTCACTATAACTATCAATTTTATAATATCTTATAATACTATCACTAGTACAGAGTCAAAAAAGGATTTCATTCCATCATAACACCATTGATGAAACATCAAATTAGAACATCTAGCAAGTTCGTATCAGATTTGGAGTATAATTGAAAAATTTGAAGCCTAAATAAAAAATATACTTAGAAGTAGTAAGGTAATAAATCATACTACATACTAATAGGTAGAAATACAAAGACTTCTTTTCCCCCCCCCATTTCATTAAGTAAAAAATAAAGAATCAAGATAGATTCCTTTGCATACTCTTATTTGCATCTGTTAGTTCCATTTCATCTAATCAATCCTTTTTGTATCCCGGTTCGTTCTCTAAAACAATTGGAAAACAGCCTATTCAATTCTTTTACTATTGATTTACTAAAAAGAGTTTTCTTTTTCGGAAATCAAATATAATTTTTTTTTGAATTGGATTAAATGAAAATCAAATTCATAGTAAAAAAAATATTCATATCAAATTAGAACTATTGAAATAAAAAAAAGAAATCGAATTAGATATTCAATTTCATTAATCTAATTTATTAATCTAACAAATATGGAAAAAATGCAGAAGCGTTCATATCTTTTACATAAGTTTGTATAGACGGTTTTTCTTAAATCCCTTCGCCAACTAAAAATGGAATTATATTCCCCGTCTTACCTATGCTTATCTAATTGAACTCAAGACCCAATCAAATCAGTAAACGGACACTACAGCAGTAGTAGAGTGAAAATACTTTCATTTCAAGATTAATCTATTCCTTTTCATTTCACAACTCTAATTCATTTTTCATTAAATCCGAGACGCAAAGATTTAAAGCATTTTAGAGAACAAATCTAGTGATGCGTAGAATTTTGAATCAAACAAGTCTCAAGAACTCTGTCCCTGCACTTGCTTTCATATGGAAAAAATACAAAGTTTCGGTATCAACAAAACGGAAGAAACCTTTTTTTATTCTCTTGTCGATCAGGCGACACCCGGATTTGAACTGGGGAAAAAGGATTTGCAGTCCCCCGCCTTACCACTCGGCCATGCCGCCAAAATGATAAAAAAAAATAGATCAGAATATCCTCCTTTCAAAAAAACCAACGTATACCTTTTCAGTCACAAAAGAAAAGTAAAAATTTGGGACAAATAGCAAGCGTTAACTACAAATTCCGGAAGAATTCAGGAATCAAAATTTATTACTGAGAAAAAAAGTAGAAATTGATACATAACAAAGCAATCTTATTATCTATTTTTTTAGAATCCTTCTCTATTTCCATTATAACAGGAACTTTTAATATATGTCAACCCCATAATATCCCTTTCTCATTGTTATCTAATCGGGTATCTTCTATGTAATTCTAGATTTACAGGAAATTTTCAATAAATTCTTGTACTTTCCTTTTTTTGCCAATTTTTCATTAAAGAGATTGATGAATGAATAGAAAAAAAAAAGGAACACAACATATGCTGTCCCGAACAAAGAGGACTGCAATAACGTAATAGACATGTATAGATAGCTCTAGCTGAAGTTAGATTTATGCATTTTTCATAAATCCAAGTCTTTTTATGCACTGCAATCCTCAAATTCTCAAAAAAGGGTCAAAAAAGCTCTCTTATTTGTGAATCCTCATTCTTTTTTGCACACTTTAAAAGGTAAAGGGCTCAAAAAAATTGTATATTTTTTCTGATTATTTTATTTTTTAAATCTTTCTCTCATGTAGCCAAGCAAATCCTTAATTGATTTTTTGGGTATCAATCGAATTGTAATATCATACTATACTATACTAATAGTGTAAATAGAATTCAATTTATTGTTTATTGTTAAAAATAACCCTACCCGAAGTCTAGGTGAAATTTATCAATTTGTTTCCATTGATATTCCAAGTTAAAGTCTATTTGTTTGTTTTGTTGCAAATTCTAATTTTAGTATCAAATTTCCTCTTTTCATAATAGGTATTTAATAGACGTAGTAAGGTAAAATTTCATGTGATTCAGTAAAGTAAAAAGAAAATAAATTCCATTATTGCTAAATCTATTCATATGATTGATTCGATGAAGAATGACAGCAAATCAGGGGATCTTTTCTATAAAAGAAGGGGTAATAAAAAATGCTTGGGGTTGGGAATGAAGGAATGTCTACACTACCCGGATTGAATCAAATACAATTTGAAGGGTTTTGTAGATTCATTGATCGGGGCTTAACAGAAGAGCTTTTGAAGTTTCCAAAAATTGAAGATACAGATCAAGAAATTGAATTTCAGTTATTTGCGGAAACATATCAATTGGTAGAACCCTCAATAAAAGAAAAAGATGCTGTATATGAATCACTTACATATTCCTCTGAATTCTATATATCCGCGGGATTAATTTGGAAAAACAGTCGGGATATCCAAGAACAACTTATTTTTTTTGGAAACATTCCTCTAATGAATTCCCTGGGAACTTTTATAGTAAACGGAATATACAGAATTGTAATCAATCAAATATTGCAAAGCCCCGGTATCTATTATCGGTCAGAATTGGACCATAACGGAATTTTAGTCTATACCGGCACAATAATATCAGATTGGGGAGGAAGATTAGAGTTAGAAATTGATAGAAAAGCAAAGATATGGGCTCGTGTAAGTAGGAAACAGAAAATATCTATTCTAGTTCTATCATCAGCTATGGGTTCGGATTTAAGCGAAATTCTTGAGAACGTTTGTTACCCCGAAATTTTCTTGTCTTTCCTCAATGAAAAGGAGAAAAACAAAATAGGGTCAAAAGAAAATGCCATTTTGGAGTTTTATCGACAATTTGCTTGTGTAGGTGGAGATCCCATATTTCCTGAATCTTTATGTACGGAATTACAAAAAAAATTTTTTCAACAAAGATGTGAATTAGGAGGAATTGGGCGGCGAAATATGAACCGAAGGCTGAATATTGATATACCTGAGAACAATACCTTTTTGTTACCGCGAGATATATTGACAGCTGCGGATCATTTGATTGGAATGAAATTTGGAATGGGTACACTTGACGATATGAATGATTTGAAAAATAAACGTATTCGTTCCGTAGCAGATCTCTTACAAGATCAATTTGGATTGGCTCTCGTTCGTTTAGAAAATATAATTAGGGGAACTATATGTGGAGCAATTAGATATAAATTGATACCGACTCCTCAGAATTTAGTGACTTCAACACCATTAACAACCACTTATGAATCTTTTTTTGGATTACATCCATTATCTCAAGTTTTAGATCAAACCAATCCATTGACCCAAATAGTTCATGGAAGGAAATTGAGTTATTTGGGTCCGGGAGGATTGACGGGACGAACTGCTAGTTTTCGGATACGGGATATCCATCCTAGTCACTATGGACGCATTTGTCCAATTGACACCTCTGAAGGAATCAATGTCGGACTTATAGGATCCTTGGCAATTCACGCAAGGATTGGTCATTGGGGGTCTATAGAAAGTCCATTTTATGAAGTTTCTGAGAGATCAAAAAGAATACGAATGCTTTCTTTATCACCAAGTAGAGATGAATACTATATGGTAGCGACAGGAAATTTTTTAGCACTGAATCGAGGTATTCAGGAGGAGCAGATTGTTCCAGCTCGATACCGTCAAGAATTTCTGACTATTGCATGGGAACAGGTTCATCTTCGAAGTGTTTTTCCCTTCCAATATTTTTCTATTGGAGCTTCCCTCATTCCTTTTATCGAGCATAATGATGCGAATAGAGCTTTAATGAGTTCTAATATGCAACGTCAAGCAGTTCCTCTTTCTCGGTCCGAAAAGTGCATTGTTGGAACTGGATTGGAACGCCAAGTGGCCTTAGATTCGGGAGTTCTCGCTATAGCCAAACACGAGGGAAAGATCGTTTATAATGATACTGAGAATATTATTTTATTTGGAAGCGGGAATGCTCTTAGTATTCCTTTAATGATATATAAACGTTCCAACAAAAATACTTGCATGCATCAAAAATCCCAGGTTCAGAAAGGTAAATGCGTAAAAAAGGGACAAATTTTAGCAGATGGTGCTGCTACAGTTGGTGGTGAACTCGCTTTGGGAAAAAACGTATTAGTAGCTTATATGCCATGGGAGGGTTATAATTCTGAAGATGCTGTACTGATTAGTGAGCGTCTGGTCTATGACGATATTTATACTTCTTTTCACATACGGAAATATGAAATTCAGACTCATGTGACAAGCCATGGTCCGGAAAGAATCACTAATAAAATTCCACATCTAGAAGCCCATTTACTCCGAAATTTAGACAAAAATGGAATTGTAATTATGGGATCTTGGGTAGAAACGGGCGATATTTTAGTGGGTAAATTAACGCCTCAAATGGCAAAAGAATCCTCATATGCCCCGGAAGATAGATTATTACGAGCTATACTTGGGATTCAGGTATCTACCTCAAAGGAAACCTGTCTAAAACTACCTATAGGTGGTAGGGGCCGAGTTATTGATGTTAGATGGATCCACAAAAAAGCGGGTTCTAGCTCTAATCCAGAAACGATTCAGATATATATTTCACAGAAACGTAAAATCAAAGTCGGTGATAAAGTGGCCGGGAGACATGGAAATAAAGGTATCGTTTCAAAGATTTTGTCTAGACAGGATATGCCTTATTTGCAAGATGGAAGACCCGTTGATATGGTCTTCAATCCATTAGGGGTCCCTTCTCGAATGAATGTAGGACAGATATTGGAATGTTCACTTGGGTTAGCTGGGAGTCTGCTAAATAGACATTATCGAATAGCACCTTTTGATGAGAGATATGAACAAGAGGCTTCCAGAAAACTTGTGTTTTCTGAATTATATGAGGCCAGTAAACAAACATCGAATCCATGGATATTTGAACCCGAGTATCCGGGAAAGAGCATAATATTTGATGGAAGAACAGGGAATCCTTTTGAACAGCCCGTTATAATAGGAAAGCCTTATATCTTGAAATTAATTCATCAAGTTGATGATAAAATACATGGACGTTCCAGTGGACATTATGGACTTGTTACACAACAACCCCTTAAAGGAAGGGCCAAAAAAGGAGGACAACGGGTAGGCGAAATGGAGGTTTGGGCCCTCGAGGGATTCGGTGTTGCTCATATTTTACAAGAAATGCTTACTTATAAATCTGATCATATGAAAGCTCGTCAAGAAGTACTTCAAACTACAATTAGTGGAGGAACAATACCAAAACCTGTGGATGCTCCAGAATCTTTTCGATTGCTTGTTCGAGAACTACGATCTTTGGCTCTGGAACTGAATCATTTCCTTGTATCTGAGATAGACTTTCAGATTCAAAGGAAGGAAGTTTAATTGTACTGAATCGGAAATTTTATTTTATGATTGATCAGTATAAACATCAACACCTTCGAATTGGATCAGTTTCCCCTGAACAAATAAGTGCTTGGGCAAAAAAAATCCTACCTAATGGAGAAACAGTTGGGGAGGTAACAAAACCCTACACTGTTCATTATAAAACCAATAAGCCTGAAAAAGATGGATTATTTTGTGAAAGAATTTTTGGGCCTATAAAAAGTGGGACTTGTGCTTGTGGAAATTATCGAGTAATCGGAGATAAAAAAGACCAATCAAAATTTTGTGAACAATGCGGAGTAGAATTTGTTGATTCTCGGATACGTCGATATCAAATGGGGTATATAAAATTAGCATGTCCAGTAACCCATGTGTGGTATTTGAAACGTCTTCCTAGTTATATCGCGAGCCTTTTAGATAAACCTCTTAAAGAATTAGAGGGTCTAGTATACGGCGATGTGTGATTTGATAAAAATTCTTATTCTACAGATTTCGAATGATAAACTGTCATTCCATTCAATTAAATTGGAATGTCCTATATCTGGCATGTCTCTTGGGATGAGTAACATGAAGCTCAGAATTCATGGGTGTATTGAATACTCCCAAATCAAGAAGGGAATTGGTCTATGGTCAATTAAGTAACAAAGAACTCTTTATACTGTACGTACCTTGTGAAAAAAACTTTTTTGTGGAATTCATTATTCCATATCTTTTTTTTTTATTTTAAAATAACTAAAATTATGTTCAACGAATCAAATATATCATGATTGCAGAAGTTTATCTATCGCATATAGGCTTGAAGACATCGTGGCATACCCGTCGAGGTAACGTCTTGACCTAAAAGATCAAACGGTATGATACATAGACAAAGAAATCTCTTATGAATTCGAGGATATTCGTTTTCTATTACGAATTTCATTTTAGAGGATTCCTCGTTCGAAGGGAGGTAGACTACTCAAGAATTTTACATTTGATTTCTGTCGTAATTTCGAATTGCATAAAAAATTCAGAAAAAAAGAAGAATGTATCAATGAAATGTTGCTTGGTATTTATTGATAACTTGAGTAAAGAGTAAACCTTTTTTATTTTATTTTAGATTAGAGGTTTTCAAAAATTTGAAATCGGAAACCCCTTTCTTTATTTTTAATTGTATGTAAATACTTTAGCCGGATGAGAGGAAACCCTCATGTCCGATTTTCAAAGGGGGAGATCCATCTTATTCTTATTGGATCCTATCCAAATTTTTCTTTTGCTAGGCCCGTAGTTAAAAAACCAACTTTCTTACGATTACGAGGTTCATTCAAATATGAAATGCAATCCTGGAAATATAGTCTCCCATTCTTTTTTGCTACTCAAGGTTTCGATACATTTCGAAATAGAGAAATTTCTAGTGGAGCGGGTGCTATACGAGAACAATTAGTGGATCTGGATTTAAGAATTCTTATGGATTCTTCGTTGCTAGAATGGAAAGAATTCGGAGAAGAGGGGTCCACTGAAAATGAAAATGAATGGGAATATCAAAAAGTTCGAAGAAGAAAGAATTTTTTGGTTCGACGCATGGAATTAGCTAAGCATTTTATCCGAACAAATATAGAACCAGAATGGATGGTTTTATGTCTCTTACCAGTTCTTCCTCCCGAATTGAGACCAATTTTTCAACTAGATGGCGGTAAACTAATGAGTTCGGATATTAATGAACTCTATAGAAGAATTATCTATCGGAACAATACTCTTATTGATCTATTAATAACAAGTAGATCTACACCAGAGGAATTAGTAATGTGTCAAGAAAAATTGGTACAAGAAGCCGTGGATACACTTCTTGATAATGGCATCCGCGGACAACCAATGAGGGACGGTAATAATAAAGTTTACAAATCGTTTTCCGATATAATTGAGGGCAAAGAGGGAAGATTTCGAGAGACTCTTCTTGGAAAACGGGTTGATTATTCGGGGCGTTCTGTTATTGTTGTAGGTCCATCACTTTCATTACATCGATGTGGATTACCCCGCGAAATAGCAATAGAGCTATTTCAGACGTTTCTAATTCGGGGTTTAATTCGAAACCATTTTGCTTCGAACATAGGAGTTGCTAAGAGTAAAATCCGGGAAAAAGAACCAATTGTATGGGAAATACTTAAAGAAGTTATGCGGGGGCATCCAGTATTGCTGAATAGAGCGCCTACTTTGCATAGATTGGGCATACAGGCATTTCAACCCATTTTAGTAGAAGGACGTGCTATTTCTTTACATCCATTGGTGTGTAAGGGGTTCAATGCAGATTTTGATGGGGATCAAATGGCTGTTCATGTGCCTTTATCTTTGGAGGCTCAAGCAGAAGCTCGTTTACTTATGTTTTCTCATATGAATCTATTGTCTCCGGCTATTGGGGATCCCATTTCTGTACCAACTCAAGATATGCTTATTGGACTTTACGTATTAACTAGCGCAAATCGTGGAGGTATTTGTGCAAACAGGTATAATTCGTTTAATTGCAGAAATTCTCAAAATGCAAAAATTAGCAAAAATAACTTTAAGTATAAAAAAAAAAAAGAACCCTTTTTTTGCAATTCCTATAATGCAATTGGAGCTTATAGACAAAAAAGAATAAATTTTGATAGTCCTTTTTGGCTCCGGTGGCGAATAGATCAATGTATTATGTCTTCAAGAGAAGTTCCTATAGAAGTTCACTATGAATCTTTTGGTACCTATTCTGAGATTTACGAGGATTATTTAGTAAGAAGAAGTATAAAAAAAGAAATTCGTTGTATATACATTCGAACCACTATTGGTCATATTTATTTTTATCGAGAAATCGAAGAAGCTATACAAGGTTTTTCTCGAGCCGATTCATATGGTATCTAATAGATGTTTAGTGTTGGTATCCACGCTAAGTAAATTGATGATACTGGTGTAATTTCAGGTCAACGAGCATCTTTTCAATTTTCTACCTGAATAAACATAAAGAAAAGGAAGTTTTCCAATCATTCACTCACATCCATTGTCGTCGAACCGAATACCACTGAGTGGAATATGGAGGTACTTATGGCAGAACGGGCCAATCTAGTCTTTCACAATAACGTGATAGGTGGAACTGCCATTAAACGACTTATTAGCAGATTAATAGATCATTTCGGAATGGCATATACATCACATATCCTGGATCAAGTAAAGACTCTAGGATTCCATCAAGCTACTGCTACATCTATTTCATTAGGAATTGAGGATCTTTTAACAATACCTTCTAAAGGATGGCTAGTCCAAGATGCGGAACAACAAAGTTTCATTTTGGAAAAACATAATCATTATGGGAATGTCCATGGGGTAGAAAAATTACGCCAATCCATTGAAATATGGTATGCTACAAGCGAATATTTGCGACAACAAATGAATCCCAATTTTAGGATGACTGACCCCTTTAATCCAGTCTATATAATGTCTTTTTCAGGAGCTAGAGGAAATGCATCTCAAGTGCACCAATTAGTCGGAATGAGAGGATTAATGTCAGATCCACAAGGACAAATGATTGATTTACCCATTCAAAGTAATTTACGTGAAGGACTGTCTTTAACAGAATATATCATTTCTTGCTACGGCGCCCGTAAAGGGGTTGTAGATACTGCTGTACGAACATCGGATGCTGGATATCTTACACGTCGACTTGTTGAAGTGGTTCAACACATTGTTGTACGGCGAACAGATTGCGGTACCATCCGTGGGATTTCTGTAAACACCCGAAATGAAATGATGCCAGAAAGAATTTTGATACAAACATTAATTGGTCGTGTAGTAGCAGACGATATATATATAGGTTCACGGTGCATTGTCGTTAGAAATCAAGATATTGGAATTGGACTTATCAATCGATTCCTAACTTTTCAAACACAACCCATATTTATTCGAACCCCCTTTACCTGTAGGAATACGTCTTGGATCTGTCGATTGTGTTATGGGCGGAGTCCTATTCATGGGGACCTGGTAGAATTGGGAGAAGCTGTAGGGATTATTGCTGGTCAATCTATTGGAGAACCGGGAACTCAACTAACATTAAGAACTTTTCATACTGGTGGAGTATTCACAGGGGGTACTGCTGAATATGTGCGAGCCCCCTCGAATGGAAAAATAAAATTAAATGAGGATTTAGTTCACCCTACACGTACACGTCATGGATATCCGGCTTTTATATGTAATATAGACTTGTATGTCACTATTGAAAGTGACGATATTATACATAACGTCATTATTCCACCAAAAAGTTTTCTATTAGTTCAAAATGATCAATATGTCAAATCAGAACAAGTGATTGCGGAGATTCGCGCGGGAACATATACCTTTAATTTGAAAGAGAGGGTTCGAAAACATATTTATTCTGACTCAGAAGGGGAAATGCATTGGAGTACCGATGTGTACCATGCATCAGAATTTATGTATAGTAATGTACATATCTTACCAAAAACAAGTCATTTATGGATATTGTCAGGAAAGTCGTGCAAGTCTAATACAATCCATTTTTTACTTCGCAAGGATCAAGATCAAATTACCATGGATTCATTTTCTAATGGAAAAACAAAGATTTCAAATCTTTTCGAAAGGAATGATCAAGTAAAAGATAAATTATTTCGTTTCAATACTTTTGGTACAAAAGAAAAGGGTATTAGCGATTATTCAATATTTAATCAAATCATATGTACGGATCCTTCGTATTTAATGTATCCTGCTCTTTTTCACGATACTTTTTATTTCTTGGCGAAAAGGCGAAGAAATAGATTTATTATTCCATTTCCATTCCAATCGATTCAAGAACGAAAGAACGAACTAATGTCCCCTTCCGGTGTCTCCATTGAAATACCTATCAATGGTATTTTTCATAGAAATAGTATTTTTGCTTATTTTGATGATCCTCAATACAGAACACAGAGTTCAGGAATTACTAAATATAGAACGATAGAAATTCCTTCCATTTTTCAAAAAGAAGATTTCATTGAGTATCGAGGAATCAACGAATTAAAGCCAAAATACCAAATTCAAGTAGATCAATTTTTTTTTATTCCCGAAGAAGTGCATGTTTTACCCGAATCTTCTTCTCTAATGGTACGGAATAATAGTCTTGTTGGAATAGGAACACCAATCACTTTCAATATCAGAAGTCGAATAGGCGGTTTGGTCCGATTAGAAAAGAAAAAAAAAAAAATAGAATTAAAGATATTTTCTGGAAAAATCCATTTTCCCGGAGAGATGGATAAGATATCCCGACACAGTGCCATCTTGATACCACGCGGAACGATAAAAAAAAAAAAATCCAAGGAATCAAAAAAAATGAAAAATTGGATCTATGTCCAATGGATCGCAACTACCAAGAAAAAGTATTTTGTTTTGGTTCGACCTGTCATTTTATATGAAATACCGGACAGTATTAATTTTGTAAAACTTTTTCCCCAAGATCTATTCCAGGAAAAGGATAATCTGAAACTCAAACTTGTCAATTATATTCTTTATGGAAATGGAAAATCCATTCGGAGAATTTCCGACACAAGGATTCAATTAGTTCGGACTTGTTTAGTCTTCAATTGGGATCACGGCAAAAAAAGTTCTTCTATTGAGGAGGCCCCCGCTTCCTTTATTGAAGTAAGTACAAATGGTTTAATTGAGTATTTTCTAAGAATTGACTTCGTAAAATCTAATACTTCATATATCAGAAAAAGAAATGACCCATCTGGTTTAGGATTGATCGGGGATAATAAATCGGATCGAATCAATCCTTTTATTTCTATTCATTCCAAGGGAAAAATGAAACAATCACTTAGCCAAAATCACGGAACTATTCGTATGTTGTTGAATAGAAAGAAAGAAGGCCGCTCTGGGATAATTTTGTCATCATCTAATTGTTTTCAAATGAAACCATTCAAGAATGTAAAATCTCACAATGGGATAAAACAGGATCCTCTAATTTCAATTAATAAGAAGAATTCGTTCGGCCCTTTAGGAATAGCCCTTCAAGTTGCGAATTTTTATTCAGTCTATCATTTAATAACTTATAATCAGATCTCAATAATTAAAAATTTGCAACTTGACAAATTAACAGAAATTTTTGAAGTAATGAAATATTATTTAATGGACGAAAATGAGAAAATTTTTAAACCCGATCTATACAGTAATATCCTTTTGAATCCATTCCATTTGAATTGGTTTTTTCTCCATCATTTTGATTGTGAAAAAACTTTTACAATAATAAGTCTTGGACAATTGATTTGTGAAAATATATGTATAGCTCAAATGAAAAATGGACCACACCTAACACTAAAATCGGGTCAAGTTATAACAGTTCAAATGGATTCTGTAATAATAAGATTGGCTAATCCTTATTTGGCGACTCCAGGAGCAACCATTCACGGCCTTTATGGGGAGATCCTTTCTCAAGGAGATATTTTAGTTACATTCATATATGAAAAATCGAGATCCGGTGATATAACACAAGGTCTTCCAAAAGTGGAACAGATATTAGAAATACGTTCGATTGATTCAATATCGATGAATCTAGAAAAAAGAATTGATGCTTGGAACGAGTGTATAACAAAAATTCTGGGCATTCCTTGGGGATTCTTTATTGGTGCTGAACTAACTATAGCGCAAAGTCGTCTTTCTTTGGTTAATAAAATCCAAAAGGTTTATCGATCCCAGGGAGTACACATCCATAATAGACATATCGAGATTATTGTGCGTCAAATAACATCCAAAGTCTTGGTTTCAGAAGATGGAATGTCTAATGTATTTTTACCTGGCGAACTCATTGGATTATTGCGAGCAGAACGAACGGGGCGTGCCTTGGAAGGAGCAATTTGTTACCGAGCTTTTTTATTGGGAATAACAAAAACATCTCTGAATACTCAAAGTTTCATATCCGAAGCGAGTTTTCAAGAAACTGCTAGAGTTTTAGCAAAAGCCGCTCTTCGGGGTCGTATTGATTGGTTAAAAGGTCTGAAAGAGAATGTTGTTTTAGGGGGAATGATACCCGTTGGTACCGGATTCAAAAAAATAATGCATCGTTCACGGTCAAGGCAACATAATAAGATTACCCGGAAAAAAAAATTATTCGAAGTAGAAATTAGAAATCTTTTGTTCCATCACAGAAAATTATTTGATTTTTCTCATTTCAAAGAATTTATGTGATACATTCAAAATATAGGATTAAATGCTTCCTAAAAGCGGATTCGACTCATCCCCTAAAATCTTTAAATGCAGTCATTTGATTTGGTAATAAAGTATAATAAAAAATAATAATAAATAGAAATAAAAGAATGGCCTTATTCTATCTTAACGGCCAATCGAAAAGAGAAGGTTCCATCGGAACAATTATTTATTGCTATTTCAGGATACTGGGGTCTCTCTTTTTTTCAAATTTTTTTTTAACAAAGTGTGGGGATAAATGACAAAAAGATATTGGAACATAACTTTTGAAGAGATGATGGAAGCTGGGGTTCATTTTGGCCATGATACTAGGAAATGGAATCCTCGAATGGCACCTTTTATATCGGCAAAACGTAAAGGTATTCATATTACAAATCTTACTAAAACTGCTCGCTTTTTATCAGAAGCTTGTGATTTGGCTTTTGATGCAGCAAGCAAAGGAAAACAATTTTTAATTGTTGGTACCAAAAAAAAAGCAGCCGATTCAGTAAAACGGGCTGCAATAAGAGCTCGATGTCATTATGTTAATCAAAAATGGCTCGGAGGTTTGTTAACGAATTGGTATACTACAGAAATGAGACTTCATAAGTACAGGGACTTAAGAACGGAGCAAAAGGCGGGGAAACTTAACTCTCTTCCAAAAAAAGATGCCGCTATGTTGAAGAGAAAATTATCTCATTTGGAAAAATATCTAGGCGGTATAAAATATATGACAGGGTTACCTGATATTGTAATCATTGTTGATCAGCAAGAAGAATATACGGCTCTTCAAGAATGTATCACTTTGGGAATTCCAACGATTTGTTTAATCGATACAAATTGTGATCCAGATCTTGCAGATCTTCCGATTCCAGCTAATGATGATGCTATAGCTTCCATCCGATTAATTCTTAACAAATTAGTTTTTGCAATTTGTGAGGGTCATTCTAGCTAGATACGAAATTTTTGATTAATAATAAGAGAAATCAATTTTTAGATTTGGTTGGGCGGTCATAGATTTTTGGAATTGGTGATTATAGCATTACAAAATTGTGTAAAAAGAAATATTTTGTGATTAGTAGGTATTCAAAATAGAAAATAAAAGTAAAATAAGGAAATGGTTGAATCAAAATAATTCCCTTTCAAGTTATATTTTTGTATTTTAGAGGGCAGGGCAATATGAATGTTCTATTATGTTACATCAACACATTAAAAAGATTCTATGATATCTCTGCTGTGGAAGTAGGTCAACATTTCTATTGGCAAATAGGGGATTTTCAAGTGCATGCTCAAGTACTTATTACCTCTTGGGTTGTAATTGCTATCTTATTAATTTCAACAATTCTAGTTGTTAGAAATCCGCAACCAATTCCCACGTCTGGTCAGAATTTCTTTGAATATGTCCTTGAATTCATTCGAGACGTGAGCAAAACTCAGATTGGAGAAGAATATGGTCCATGGGTTCCGTTTATTGGAACTCTGTTTCTATTTATTTTTGTTTCGAATTGGTCAGGGGCCCTTTTGCCTTGGAAAATTATAAAGTTACCTCATGGAGAGTTAGCTGCACCCACAAATGATATAAATACTACTGTTGCATTAGCTTTACTTACATCAGTAGCCTATTTCTATGCGGGTATTTCAAAAAAAGGATTGGCCTATTTTCGTAAATACATCCAACCAACGCCAATCCTTTTACCGATTAACATCTTAGAAGATTTCACAAAACCCTTATCGCTTAGTTTTCGACTTTTTGGAAATATATTAGCGGATGAATTAGTAGTTGTTGTTCTTGTTTCGTTAGTACCTTTAGTAGTTCCTATACCTGTTATGTTCCTTGGATTATTTACAAGCGGTATTCAAGCTCTTATTTTCGCTACTTTAGCTGCGGCGTATATAGGGGAATCCATGGAAGGGCATCATTGACTAGTTCTCAAAATAGTCGTTTAGCCCGCGACTAAAGTATGTGTGGCTCGCGATAATCTACTTAAGGAATATAAAGAAAAAAATCCAAAGAAATTTTGAAAAGTTTGAATAACAATCAAAAAGGATAAATAAAATTAAAACAATTCCAAGGGAATTGTAAAAAAAAAATACAGAGATTCAATTAAAAAAAGGCGTGGAGTCGAACTAGGTCTATTTATAATCTAATCGTTATAAGACAGCTGGGGGATTTCCAAGAATCATTGATTGAAGCTAAGATATAACTAATTGGTTTACGGTATGGAACAAACACATGTATATGTCATAGTAGATATTCATTAGTTATAGATGACTATCTATCTAAATTTGTCCTGTTACGACTCTCAATTTAGGTAGGGATTCAAAACAAAAAGCCCTTCCGTAAAAATGAAATCAAAGAAAAAGTAAGGTTTCAAATATAAGATAAGACCAAAAATTGTATGTATTCACAAAAAACTATAAGAGTCGAAACGAAAAAAGTAAATATCGAAGTAATTGGGATAATTCAATAAAAATTATTCAGTTTGTAATTTTGAATTACACTTCGACTAGAGAAAGATAAATCTGAAGAATGAAATAATTAAGTCATAAATTTTTTGTTGATTATATTATTAACTATTTTTTTCTTTATTTTATTTGGAATAGGAGAAACTTATCATGAATCCACTGATTGCTGCTGCTTCTGTTATCGCTGCTGGGTTGGCCGTCGGGCTTGCTTCTATTGGACCTGGAGTTGGTCAAGGCACAGCTGCAGGGCAAGCTGTAGAAGGGATTGCCAGACAACCGGAAGCAGAGGACAAAATACGGGGTACTTTATTACTTAGTCTGGCTTTTATGGAAGCTTTAACTATTTATGGGCTGGTTGTAGCATTAGCCCTTTTATTTGCGAATCCTTTTGTTTAATATTCAAAAAAAGATACATCTTGTTTTTTCCATGGACTTTCGTTGCTACTCTTGCTTTTTTTGAATTCTATTTATATTTTCCTCCTACAATTTTTTCTTCATTCGGATTAACATACTGATTCGCCTTCTTCCGTCCCTTTCTTTAGTCCAATGACCCCTTGTTTTTATTTAGAAAGTGTTGAAAACAACGAAGTCTTTTGGAATTGACATCAAAACTAGTCTTTCCTTATAATAAGTATCCTTATTATAGGGAATCTTTCAATTAACTAACCAATTTAAAATATAGGTCTAGGTATTCTTAGTATCTTTTTATTCTTACTAATTTTTCTTCTTAGTAAGAAGAAAAATTAGTAAGAATAAAAAGATACTAATTCGATAGATTCATAGTAAATAATAAGATTATAGAATAAACTATCATATACAAAAACGAATAAAAAAAACTTGGAATCGTAGAAAGAAAATTAGTCTATCTATAAGAGGAGATGCGATCATATGAAAAATATAACCGATTCTTTTCTTTGCTTCATTTACTGGCCATCCGCCGGAAGTTTCGGGTTTGATACCGATATTTTAGCAACAAATCTAATAAATCTAAGTGCAGTGCTAGGTGTATTGATTTTTTTTGGAAAGGGAGTGTGTGCGAGTTGTTTATTTCAAAGAATAGATTGGATACAACCAACTGCACTTTTTTTGTTCTAACTCGGAAAATGTGCATGATCCGGCGAATTACTTCTTACTAAATAACGAAAAAAAAAAATAGTTAAGAACCATAGCATTTCGCCATTCATTGGTCAATCTACTTTGATTCTCTATCAACCAAGAATTTTGGAACATTACCATGGTTAAAGCTAACCAGTTTTAAGTTTCGACGCAGTCTAGTATTCTTTCTACCACTATGTGAATAGGGAAATTCGAATATTTTCGATATAGAACACTCATGTCGATCAAATGACTTGAATTCTCTTTATGATGGATGAAAAATAGGAAATAAGGTGTTTTTTTTAACGCCTCCATTTCTACTTTTCTACAATGCGGAATTGATGACCTACGTATAAATTAATCGGAATTCTTTGGATTTCAAGAAAAAAAACAACTTTGCTGACAATTCGTTGTTTGGTCAGAAGAGTCCTCCAAATATTTGGGTCTTGTCTTGATAATCATTTTCAAGATTTTTCGAAAAAGGGAAAAGAGGATAGGCTCATTCCATAATAAATAGGGGTCCTATAAGGAATTGAGTGGGAGAGCCAAATGAATTGAAAGATTCATGTTTGGTTCGGGAAGAGATTCTAGACATAGATTACCTGAATTGAAACAGAATCTACTTTCATTAAGTGATTTATTAGATAATCGAAAACAGAGAATCTTGAGAACTATTCAAAATTCAGAAGAACTACGGGAAACAGCCATTGAACAGCTGGAAAAAGCGCGGGCCCTTTTAAGGAAAGTCGAAAGAGAAGCAGATCGGTTTCGAGTGAATGGTTATTCCGAGATAGAACGAGAAAAATTGAATTTAATTAATTCAATTTATACAACTTTGAAACAATTCGAAATTTACAAAAATGAAACCATTCAGTTTGAACAACAAAGGGCAATTCATCAAGTGCAACAAAGGGTTTTACAACAAGCATTACAAGGAGCTCTGGCAACTTTGAATAGTTGCTTAAACAACGAGTTACATTTACGTACGATCGGTGCTAATATTGGTATATTTGGGGCAATGAAAGAAAAAACTAACTGAACTTATTAGTTGTTCTACTATAATAGAGAGTATAGGTAGGCCTTATTTTTGTTTTTCTTCGAAAAGGAATCAACTTAAGAAATATTCATGGTAACCCTTCGTGCAGATGAAATTAGTAAAATTATCCGTGAACGTATTGAACAATATAATACCGAAGTAAAAATTGTAAATACAGGTACCGTACTTCAAGTCGGCGATGGCATTGCTCGTATTTATGGTCTTGATGAAGTAATGGCAGGTGAATTAGTAGAATTTGAAGAAGGTACAGTAGGCATTGCTTTGAATTTGGAATCAAAAAATGTTGGTGTTGTATTAATGGGTGATGGTTTGATGATACAAGAGGGAAGTTCTGTAAAAGCAACAGGACGAATTGCTCAGATACCAGTCAGTGAGGGTTATTTGGGTCGTGTTGTAAATGCCCTAGCTAAACCTATTGACGGTCGAGGAGAAATTTCAGCTTCGGAATCTCGATTAATCGAATCTCCCGCTCCCGGTATTATTTCAAGACGTTCCGTGTATGAGCCCCTTCAAACGGGACTTATTGCTATTGATTCTATGATTCCTATAGGGCGTGGCCAGCGAGAATTGATTATTGGGGACAGACAAACAGGTAAAACAGCAGTAGCTACAGATACGATTCTCAATCAACAGGGACAAAATGTAGTATGTGTTTATGTAGCTATTGGTCAAAAAGCCTCTTCTGTGGCTCAAGTAGTAACGACTTTACAAGAAAGAGGAGCAATGGAATACACTATTATAGTGGCTGAAACAGCAAATTCCCCAGCTACATTACAATATCTCGCGCCTTATACAGGAGCAGCTCTGGCTGAATATTTTATGTACCGTGAACGTCACACTTTAATCATTTATGATGATCCCTCCAAACAAGCACAGGCTTATCGGCAAATGTCTCTTCTATTACGAAGACCACCAGGTCGTGAAGCTTATCCCGGAGATGTTTTTTATTTACATTCGCGTCTTTTGGAAAGAGCCGCTAAATTAAGTTCTCAGTTAGGTGAAGGAAGTATGACTGCTTTACCAATAGTTGAGACCCAATCAGGAGATGTTTCAGCTTATATTCCTACTAATGTAATTTCCATTACAGATGGCCAAATATTCTTATCTGCCGATTTATTCAATGCTGGGATCAGACCTGCAATTAATGTGGGTCTTTCCGTTTCCAGAGTTGGATCGGCGGCTCAAATAAAAGCCATGAAACAAGTAGCTGGTAAATTAAAATTGGAATTGGCACAATTCGCAGAATTAGAAGCTTTTGCACAATTCTCTTCAGATCTAGACAAAGCTACCCAAAATCAATTGGCAAGAGGTCAACGATTGCGCGAGTTGCTTAAACAATCCCAATCAGCTCCTCTTACTGTGGAAGAACAGATAATAACTATTTATACTGGAACAAATGGTTTTCTTGATTCATTAGAAATTGAACAGGTAAGGAAATTTCTCGGTGAGTTACGGCCTTATTTAAAAACGAATAAACCTAAATTCAACGAAATCCTATTTTCTATCAAGACATTTACTGGGGAAGCAGAAGCCATTTTGAAGGAAGCTATTCAGGAACAGATGGAACTCTTTTTACTTCAGGAACAAGTAGAAAAAAATTGATTAAAATTTTAATCAATTTGTATGAAGATTTAATTTCTTCTCTTTTTTCTTTGAGAATGAAACTATTTTGAACTGAATAAATCAAAAAGGGATTGGGGGTCTTATCTTAGTTGATTCCTCTTTTTTTTTTTAGATTCTTTTATTCGAATTTGATAATAAATATTATTTTTATTTTCCCCCCTTGTTTCAACGTCAGATCTATTATCTGACTAGGAAACTTTTTTTACCTAAAACCCTATAGAATATAGAATGCACATATCGCACAACATATCTTACAACATATCTGACAATGGCAACAGACCCTTAAAGTTCACATGTAGAATTAATATCTCTAAGAGAATGATGTTAAAAAAGGTAACATCTACAATTACCTTATCTCAAAATATGAAGAGAATATTAACCTTAACCTCGACAATTAACCTATCTCAAAAGAGGAACAGAATAATAAAATTAAAATATACAATTGAAAGATCTAAAAAGAAGGATATAATATTATATTTAACATATATAATAAACATATCTGAAAAAAAATAGGTCTTACAGTTAACATTGACAATGGCTCCGGAACTGAAGTATGAAAGGGATGATCTATAAGAGAAAGATATAAAAATTTAAAAAAAAAGGAGTAAAAAAAATGGATTTTATTTTTTACATGATATGGAGGTATCAAATGGTTAAGGAATTTATCCTTATTATGATCTACTTGTGGGTTTCCGACTTCCTGGTATTCGTGGGTTTCATTATGATTATGCGAGACTTGCTAAATACCTTGTACTGTGTGTTATCGAGATCTCTTGTCAAATATTATGTCGTCGCTATCCAGGATCCTAATTCAGCGTTATCATTGTGGATAAAAAGGTTTCATCCAGATAATCCACAATAATAAATAATATCATATCTAGTCATAGATAATAGAATATCTAGTCATATATAGAATATATCATATATATTCTATATATGATATAATAAAACCAATAAAAATTAAAAAGAAAAATAAAATTTATTTTGTTAAAGAACAACATTTTTTTATGCTTAATATCTTTAGCTTGGTCTGTATTTGTATTAACTCTTCCCTTTATTCAAGTAGTTGTTTCTTGGGAAAATTACCTGAAGCTTACGCTTTTTTGAATCCAATTGTAGATTTTATGCCAGTAATCCCTTTACTATTTTTTCTTTTAGCTTTTGTTTGGCAAGCTGCTGTAAGTTTTCGATAAGATATTAAAATTGAATGAATTTTAATAATGTCCTAAAAAAGTCAGAATTGATTCAGTTTTTTTGAAATCACGTCATTTCTTATAAAGTCAGTATGAGTATCAAAGGAAACAGAATATGAAATAGAAGAGAATCTATTCTCTTTCTCTGTCGTTTTTTTTTATTATCTTGGAGATTTTGTCATGCTTACTCTAAAACTATTTGTTTACACGATAGTGATATTCTTTGTTTCTCTTTTCATCTTCGGATTCCTATCTAATGATCCAGGACGTAATCCTGGACGTGAAGAATAAGAAAATAATTTTATTTTCCTTACTTATGCTGGATTTTAAAATATTTTTCGTTTTTCTATCTATTTTACATCTTTAATTTAACTAGTAAAAAATTAAACAAACAGGGAATAAAAAAAATGCCAAATCATCATCATCATGAAACGGAAAGAGAGGGATTCGAACCCTCGGTACAAAAATTCGTACAACGGATTAGCAATCCGACGCTTTAGTCCACTCAGCCATCTCTCCCGAATTTTCAAAATGGAATTATTATCTTTATGATACCTCGGATAAACAAAAAGAACAAAAAGTAGGGTTCAAAAAAGCCTTCTCTATATGTTATTTGATATGGATTGATCTTCATTTGATATCTTTCTATTTGATTAGAATTCATTCTATTTAATTCTTCTTCCTAATTCTATATTAACTCATAAATATATATTAATTAAGTTTAAATATATATACTATATATATACTAAATTATAGAAACGAAATAGATATCATTTTTTTTTTTTAGTTTGTTCTTTTATCCAACCAGAGTCCAGCTACGTACTTGGACGGCTCTTTTTTCCCATGAATCCTGGATAACAAGGATTTATTTTTCTGTATCATATTGGAAAGACACTTTTCATTAATGAAAACATTGTTATAGGATTAAACAAAAATAAAAAGAAATCACTTTTTGTTTGTATATCATACGAATTAATCAGGTAACGTATCTAAAAAAAGAAATAGAACTCTGGATTCTTGCACAATTCCTTTTTGTGTTATGATTTTATTTTAGTAATTTTGTCGAGATCTATCTGTCAAAATACCTTCAAGAAAATCCAAAAAGGAGATTTGCCCCCTTTTGTAAATTTCATTAGGGGGCCTTTACAAAACATGTGAACACTCTATTTATGAGAATATTCTGCACCGATGTTATAATTATGACTGATTCCCTTGTTTGACAAAAGATCCCATTATACACAACAATGGTATTGTAGCGGGTATAGTTTAGTGGTAAAAGTGCGATTCGTTCTATGGATCCCTTAATAGTTAAGGGGTCGCTTGCGTAATTCATATCACGATCAAAAACTTTATTTCTTACTTAAAGGGATTTAATCCTTTATACCTCTCAAGGAGCAATTCCAGGAATAATATACATTATCATAATTTGTATACAATTTAGAATTGATTCTAAAATTATGAAACATAAGTTTTTGCAATTGGATCAAGAATCCCAATTTTTGAATAAAAGTAAAGGATCCAGGGAAAAATATATATATAATTTGTTTCCAATCGTAACTAAATCTTCCAATTTTTTTATTATTTGTTTTGTATAGGAGAGATTGAAGCAAAAAAGCTAGTAAATGATTTTTTTAGTTTACTAGAAACATCAACATATTTTTTTAGCTCGACGGAAATTTTATTCTTTTCCTAAAGATTCTATCAAATAGAAATAGAGAACGAAGTAACTAGAAAAAAAGAGATTGTTCCAATACTCCTTTTCTAGAGGGATCATCTAAAAAGCAACGGTAATTGTATTCATACCGAAAGGCTTACATAGATTTTATGGGTCATTTTTTTCATGTATTCCATCTATCTCTTCAATTATTCTCTGTAAAGGAGCTGAATGAAACAAAAGTTTCACGTTCGGTTTTGAATTAGAGACGTTCTTTCATAAACGTCGACTATAACCCTTAGCCTTCCAAGCTAACGATGCGGGTTCGATTCCCGCTACCCGCTTTTATTCAATTTCTTCTCTATCTATTCTCTTTTTTATTTAGTAAATTTCTTTATTTAGTTTTAGTTTAATTTGTCTATATTATAATATAAGAATTAATATTTATATATTCTGATAGATTCGAGTATTTTATAGAATTCTTTTTTCTTTCACTTTCAATTTTCGTGATAAAGTGAAAGAAAAAAAGAAAAGCGTCCATTGTCTAATGGATAGGACAGAGGTCTTCTAAACCTTTGGTATAGGTTCAAATCCTATTGGACGCAAATTTATTACATATTGAATTTATTCCAATTGCATATATTAATTGAATTCGTATATTTCTAAAAATATATTGTGAATTTAGGATCTTTATTATTCTTTTTGTAAAGAGACAATATCTTAATTGAATTCTATGGAATGATCAATAAATTTAGTTTAATTCGATATTTATGCATATCAAAATTATAGCAACAATTTGTTCTATAGAATAAAAATTGGGGTTGACAAACAACCCTTATTACTATATAATACAATACTATAGTATAGTATACTATAGAATTGTAGAGTTTTACGGGGTGTAGCTAAACGGTAAGGTGCCGGGCTTTGGTGACGTTACTTGGGGGTTCAAACCGTCTTGTCCCACGTCAAGATATTGACCGGTTCCAAGACAACTAGGTGTTGACAGTCAACACCTCTGACTATATAATAGATTTGTAGAGTTTTATATCAAATCGGGACGTAGCCAAATGGTAAGGCGACGGAATTTGGTGCCGTTAAACGGAGGTTCGAATCCTCCCGTCCCACGTCTGGATCTAGTCCAGATATTGACGGGTTCCAAGACGACTAGGTGTTGACAAACAACACCTCTGACTCAAGAATAATATTGAAGAGTTTTACATCAAAATGGGGCGTGGCCAAGTGGTAAGGCGGCGGGTTTTGGTCCCGTAATTCGAAGGTTCGAATCCTTTCGTCCCACGTCAAGATCTATTCAAGATCTTGACGGGTTACAAGTTGACTTCTAATTGTTATTCTATTTAACTTCTTAACTTCTATTAATTATATCATATCTAAATTAGAATATCATATCTAAATTCTCTTAATTCTATAAGAAAGAAACTATTAATTATATCATATCTAAATTGGAATATCATATCTAAATTCTATTAAATCTATAAGAAAGAAACTATTAATTATATCATATCTAAAGTGGAATAGAATATCTAAATTCTATTAATTGTATAAGAAAGAAACTATTAAATCTATAAGAAAGAAACTATTAATTCTATAAGAAAGAAACTATTAATTATATCATATCTAAAGTGGAATAGAATATCTAAAGTGGAATATCATATCTAAATTGGAATATCATATCTAAATTGGAATAGAATATCTAAATTCTATTAATTCTATTTAAATTCTATTAATTCTATTTGATTTCTATTATTTATATTTCAGGGTAAACTAGTTTAATTTCGTTTCAATATTTATTAAAAGAAATAAGTATAGAACAATTTCTATACTTATTTCGTAAAAAATTTACTATCGAATAACTTATGACTATATATTTTATTTTTAAATATTGTATTTTTAAATGGAAAAGATAAAAAATTTATGAACAATAACAATAACTGGGTCGATTCAAGGCGGCTGTGTAATCTGATTTTAGACTATAGGTGTCGTTTAAGTAAATCAAAAGATATATATAGTATTAATGATATGGACCCTTTTGGTCTTAGTGAAAATAAAGGGGTAAATAATAATAATAATGATATGGATAGTCGAGGTCTTAGTGAAACTGACGGTGTCAATGATAATGGGAATGCTATCGATAGTCGCGCTCTTAGTGCGACTGACGGTGGAAAAGAAGAAGAATATTTAGATAGTCGGGGTCCCAGTGAAACTGACGGGGTCAAAGAAGATGAAGACTTCAATGATATGCATAATAACATTGAGAACACTAGTGAAAATTCTAGTGAAAGTCATGGTGATTCTTTAGTAGAGGGGGGCAACAAAGAGAATTTCCTACGTATTCAAACTTTTAGAGTTAGCGATGGTAATAGTAATCGTTATTCCATATGTTTTAATATTCAAAGGAAAATGGTGGAGTTTCAAAAAGATAATTCTTTCTCTGTGACGAATATCATTAAGAGTAATGATGATACTAATCTTAATCTCGTTCAGAGTTGGTTTGAGAGTTATCTTCGTGAGCAAATATGTAGTTATTTATCAGATGATACTAATTTTACTCAAATAGTAAAATTTATTTATACAGATGATGATGATACAGATTTTGATCTATTAGAGAATTTAAATGAAAAAGATGATACAAATTTTGATCAACTAGAGTATTTGAATTATACAGATTATACAGATGAGACAGATGAGACAGATGAGACAGATGAGAGTGATTTTACTCCCTTAGAAAATTCTAATGAGAGTGATTTTACTCCATTAGAAAATTCTAATGATACAGAAGATCGTTTTACTAAAGACTATAGCCATTTATGGGTTCAATGCGAAAATTGCTATGGATTAAATTATAAGGATCATTTTAAATCTAAATTGTATATTTGCGAATCCTGCGGAGATCATCTGAAAATGAACAGTTCAGATAGGATCGACCTTTTGATTGATCCAGGTACTTGGGCTCCTATGGATGAAGACCTGTTTTCTCTGGATGCCATTGAATATGATAGGGAAGAGGAACCTTCGGAAGAGGAACTTTTGGAAGAGGAACCTTATCAAATCCCTTTTATTGATCCGGATCCGGAAGAGGAACTTTTGGAAAAGGAACCTTCGGGAGAGGAACTTTCGGAAGAGGAACTTTCGGAAGAGGAACTTTGGGATTGGGAAGAGGAACCTTCGGAAGAGGAACCTTCGGAAGAGGAAGTTTTTGAAGTTGAAGATATACCTTATCTTGATCGTCTTTCTTCTAATAAAGAAAAGACAGGATTACAGGAGGCGATTCAAACAGGCACAGGTCAACTAAATGGCATTCCTGTAGCAATAGGTGTTATGGATTTTGAGTTTATGGGGGGTAGTATGGGATCTGTAGTGGGTGAGAAAATCACTCGGTTGATCGAATATGCTACCTATCAACGTTTACCTCTTATTATAGTATGTGCGTCCGGAGGAGCGCGTATGCAAGAAGGAAGTTTGAGCTTAATGCAAATGGCTAAAATTTCTGCTGCTTTATTTAAGTATCAAATAATAGAAAAGTTATTCTATATAGCGATACTTGCATCTCCTACTACTGGTGGGGTAACAGCTAGTTTTGGGATGTTGGGGGATATCGTTCTTACCGAACCAAATGCTACCATTGCATTTGCGGGTAAAAGAGTAATTGAACAAACGTTGAATATAGAAGTGCCTGAAGGTGTCCAAACGTCTGATTTTTTATTCGACAAGGGCTTATTTGATTCAATGGTACCGCGTCAGTTTTTAAAGGAGTTTTTAACTGAGTTATATCAATTGCATGGTTTATTTCCTTTGACTAAAAATGAAAACTAATGCAGACTCTCATTTTATTTATGTTTTTTAATTTTATTATGGACATATATATTTCTTGTAGAAATAGACGGCAAAATGAATCCAGTTATTTCGTTCAACATTCCTTATCTTTTCTTTTTTTTTTTATTAAAATTAAAGATTTTTCTTCTTAAAAAATCTTATTCCCTTTTTTTATTATGGGTTTCTTATATTCTATACTCCATTTTATTCGATTCTATATGGAGTATAGAAGAAATAGATATAAATATCTATTTCTTTAGCTATACATCGTCTAATTTTAAAAATAGACTTAGTAGAAGTCTCTATGAATTCTAGTAATTATAGACTATCTTTCTTACAATATAAGATTAATCCAAATATTAATCTAACAATCAACAAAAAAGAACAGCTCCAAATATGAAATTGAGGTACCCCATTTTATGATAAACTTACCATCCCTTTTTGTTCCTTTAGTGGGCCTAGTATTTCCGGCAGTTGCAATGGCTTCTTTATTTCTTCATGTTCAAAAAAACAAGATTTTTTAGATACCACAAGTTTCATATATTTTTGAAAAGAATGTTCACTTTTTTAGTTTAGATTTGTTAGTTTGTTCCATTTTTGAATAACTATTGCCTTAAACCTTAAATAAAAAACAAAAGAAAAGTACTCTTATTATATAAGCCTTAATAAGATAAGGAGGATTTAATATAACAACAAAAATATTAATCTAACAATCAACAAAAAAGAACAGGTACAAATATGAAATTGAGGCACCCCATTTTATGATAAACGTTTATGTGTTTTTAGTGAGCCTTTTATTAATTGTAATGTCTGCTTTCTTGGTTCATGTTCCAAAATTGGGGTCAGAAAAACAAGGTTGTCGTTCACAAGACGCATGGCTTGACATTGTACCGGGGTCCAAAAAAATTATCAATTTCTTCTGGGCTTCTTTCACTCTTTTAGGGTCATTAGGGGTTTTATATATTTCAGTTTCCAGTTATTATGGGAGGGATTTTTTCTCTTTCATTTCGTCCGAATTTTTCATTCCTTTTTTGCCACAAGGGGTCACGCTGACTTTCTATGGAATTGCAGGTCTCTTTCTAAGTTTACATTGGTGGCTTCTAATTTTTTGGAATGTGGGGAGTGGCTATAATTTTTTCGATAAAAAAAATAGAATGGTATGTTTTTTTCGTTACGGATTTCCTGGAACATATCGTCGTATTTTTCTCCGAGTTCATATGGAAGATATTCAGTCCCTCATACTACAAGCTAACCCAGAACCTAGTAGTGGTGTTCTTTATATGCAAACCAGAGAACAGGGGACCATTCCCTTGACTCCTGTTGATGATAGGACTCTACGCAACGTTATACAAAAAGCTTGGGACTTGTCTAGATTCTTGAGTGTACCAATGGAAATCGTTCCATATTCGTGAGTCTACCAATGGAAATCGCTGTATGAAAAAAATTTAATTTTCAATTCATAGCTTTTGAAATACTTTTTTCGTTTTCTTTTTTTATTTCTGTATTCTTTTGTATTCCTTGTTTCAAATTTAAGGAAAAACAAACTAATCTCCAAATTACAAAAAAAAAAACGAAAAGAGCTTCTCAATTTATATGAAAAAATTATATATTGATATAATATAGGCTAAGCTATATTACTTGTATTTACTTGTAATAGAACTTATGCTTGATAGAAAGATTATTCTTCTTATAGATAGTTTTAGATAAAACTTAGTTCATTATCATTAAAGACGAAAAATGGAAAAAAAAAAAGCATTCACCCCCCTTCTATGTCTTACATCTATAGTCTTTTTGCCCTGGTGCATCTCTTTTACATTTCAGAAAAATCTGGAATCTTGGATTACTAATTGGTGGAATACGAAAGAATCCGAAATTTTCTTGAATAGTATTCAAGAAAAAAGTATTTTAAAGAAATTCCTCGAATTCGAAGAACTGTTGCTCTTGGATGAAATGCTAAAGGAATACCCGGAAACACGTTTACAAAACCTTCGTATCGAAATCTACAAAGAGACGATCCAATTGATCGAGACGAACAACCAAGATCGTATCCATACGATTTTTCATTTCTGTACAAATATAATATGTTTCCTTATTCTAAGTGTTTATTGTATTAGGGGTAAGAAAGAACTCATTATTCTTAACTCTTGGGTTCAAGAATTTCTATATAACTTAAGTGACACAATAAAAGCTTTTTTTCTTATTTTCTTAACTGATTTATGTCTAGGATACCATTCGATTCCTTGTTGGGAACTATTTGTTGGGTCTGTCTATAAAAATTTGGGATTTCCTCCGAATGATCTGATTCTAGCTGCTCTTGTTACGATTTTGCCAGTCATTTTAGATACTGTTTTAAAATACTGGATTTTCCGTTATTTCAATAGTTTATCTCCGTCGCTTCTAGCAATTTATGATTCAATGAATGACTGAAAAAACGACCCACTGATCTAATTCTAAAATTTGTTTTTTTTTGTATCTTTTTGTATATAAAAGCTAAACATTCAAAATTTAATTTATTCATGTTACTCGTATTCTTCCTATATTATAGGAAATAGGAAAATAATTGGAGTAAATAGCAGAATCATCGATAGGGAACTGTGCCAGTAACCTACCTAATCTTATTGTATAAATTTTCAGGATCAATGATTGGACCA